GCGAGGAGCCGGATGAGAAGAAACTCTCACGTCCAGTTCTGTAGTAGAGATGGAATTCCGAAACAACCATCAACTATAACCCCAAAAGAACTAGATTCCGTAAACAACATAGAGGAAGAATGAAGGGAAGATCTTATCGAGGTAATCATATTTGTTTCGGTAAATATGCTCTTCAGGCACTTGAACCTGCTTGGATCACATCTAGACAAATCGAAGCAGGTCGACGAGCAATGACACGAAATGCACGCCGTGGTGGAAAACTATGGGTCCGTATATTTCCAGACAAACCAGTTACAGTAAGACCTGCTGAAACACGTATGGGTTCGGGGAAAGGATCCCCTGAATATTGGGTAGCTGTTGTTAAACCGGGGCGAATACTATATGAAATGGGTGGAGTAACCGAAAATAGAGCCAGAAGGGCTATTTTACTAGCAGCATCCAAAATGCCTATACGAACTCAATTTATTATTTCGGGATAAAAATGTGGAACCGACAGAAATGAGTCTTGGGGATGAAACAAAACCACAGGTTTCTTTTTTTTGGACAAACAATATTTCTTTTATTTTCTTTATCCTTTGCGTTGGAAGAATAGACTCAAAAATTGATATGATTCAACATCAGACCCATTTAAATGTAGCGGATAACAGCGGGGCTCGAGAATTGATGTGTATTCGAATCATAGGAGCTAGTAATCGTCGCTATGCTTATATTGGTGACGTTATTGTTGCTGTGATCAAAGAAGCAGTCCCAAAAATGCGCCTAGAAAAATCAGAAGTAGTCAGAGCTGTAGTTGTCCGTACCTGTAAAGAACTTAAACGCGACAACGGTATGATAATACGATATGATGACAATGCTGCAGTTGTGATTGATCAAAAAGGAAATCCAAAAGGAAGTCGAATTATTGGTGCAATCCCCGAGGAATTGAAAGAATTCAATTTTACTAAAATAGTTTCATTAGCTCCCGAAGTATTATAAAAAAAATGAGATCGTGATATCTTTGGGGTATTTGAAAGAAATAGATTAAGAACTAGATTAATTCGTAGATTGTGTCTCACGCATATGCCTTGAAAAATTCATATTCATAAACCAATAAAAAAAAAGAAAAACATGTTAATTATATCAAGCACCAATAATTTTAGTTCATGATGGGTACAGACACTATTGCTGAGATAATAACCTCTATACGAAATGCTGATATGGCTAGAAAAAGAGTTGTTCGCATAGCATCTACTAATATTACCGAAAATATTGTTAAAATACTTTTCCGAGAAGGTTTTATCGAAAACGTCAGAAAACATCGAGAAAAAAACAAATATTTTTTGGTTGTAACCCTGCGACATAGAAGGAATAGGAAAAGACCCTATAGAAATTTTTTAAATTTAAAACGGATCAGTCGACCCAGTCTACGAATCTATTCTTACTCTCAAGAAATTCCTAGAATTTTAGGTGGGACGGGGATTGTAATTCTTTCTACTTCTCGAGGTATAATGACAGACCGGGAGGCTCGACTAGAAGGGATTGGCGGAGAAATTTTGTGTTATATATGGTAATAATGGAGGTAATTTAATATATGGTAAATGATCTTTTGGCTATATGGGATACCATATGGGCTGCCGTAATCTTTTTATTCTATGGGATCAAAAACCTCTTCCTATCTAAAAAGAAAGAGGATGAGTTGTCTAATCTCGTTTTTCCTGTATTAGTTGATACTTCAAGGGGGTCTGGAATGACAGAACAAAAATGGATTCACGAAGGTTTAATTACTGAATCGCTTTCCAATGGGATGTTCCGGGTTCGGTTAGATAATGAAGATCTGGTTCTAGGTTATGTTTCAGGAAAGATGCGGCGTAATTTTATACAGATACTGCCAGGAGATAAAGTCAAAATTGAACTAAGTGGTTATGATTCAACCAGAGGACGTATAATTTCTCGACTCGACAACGACAACGAAAAGAAAAAGAAGGGTTCGAAAAAGAAAAACAAGGATTCGAAAGATTAGCTGGTTTTTATTCAATACGATTCGAGATGCAAAATTTCAAGAAACTTATTTTCTACCAAGAAGTAGATTCAGAATTAAGATAAGGAATGACAAATATGAAAATAAGAGCTTCCGTTCGTAAAATTTGTCAAAAATGTCGACTAATCCGTAGGCGGGGGCGCCTTAGAATAATTTGTTCCAACCCGAGACATAAACAAAGACAAGTATAATCAGACACGCTAAAGGGCTCAATGTACAAATAAGGAATCTGTTTTGACATGAAATGGATATATCCATATATTTCTGACTCATATTTATGAGATGATACAATATGGCAAAAGCTATACCGAGAACTGGTTCACGTAGGAATGTACGTATTGGTTCACGCAGGAATGTACGTATTGGTTCACGCAGGAGTGTACGTGTTAGTTTACGCGGGAATCGTATTAGTTTACGTAAGATTGTGCGTAGAATATCAAAGGGAGTTATTCATGTTCAAGCAAGTTTCCATAATACCATTGT